ATGGATACTTTGTAATCCATGAATTCCCGTTCGTTCTCGTAATTGAATTGCAATTCAACAAAACTCGGCTCAATTCTTTTAGTAAAAGATTGGGCCGAATCCAAAGAGTCTATTATAGATAGATAATACATAGAGATCTAGATATAAACTAGACAAGAAAAAGAAATAAATAACTCAAGTGCTTCTATTGTTTGTTGTCTTGGATCCACAAAAAATTCCATGGATCTTTAGGATTGGTGTATTCTTTTCTATTCTTTAGTTTCGGATCATGAATCGAGTCAAGTATTCCAACTTCTTCTACCCATCCTGTATTTTGTCCTTTTCGTTCCGTGTTGGAATAGAAACGGATTCCATTAGTAATAAACGAAATTTTATAAAAAAAACGATTCAGAAGATCATAAGAGAAAAGCAATATTTCTTTTTTTTGATTCGAATTTGACACAAGATGAAGGAAATCCCTATTTAGTTAGATTTCGAATTTGAAAACTCTATTAACTATTTATGGAATATTATTCATAAATAGTCTTATCCATACTAATAAGAATTCATACTAATCAAAATGGATAATAATATTCTATCATAACTCTCATATCCTCCATAGTTATAGGGCAGTAAGACTCCGGGTTCTCACACACACACAAAAAAAAAAAAAGAGAGAATCATTTTTGTCTCACTCCTCATTTTATTAGTTAATCATCCTCGTGCTTGTGATTAGATCCATATGCTTATTCTGATATGAAATGAAATATTCAAATGATTTTTCATCGAATGACTATTCATCTATTGTATTTTGATGGAAATAGGGACAAGAAGATTCTATGAAAAAATGGTGGTTCAATTCGACGTTGTCTAAAGGGAAATTCGAATACAGGCGTGGTCTAAGTAAATCAATCGCAAGGCTTGGCCGTCCTATTGAAAATACCGGTGTAAGCGAAGATCCGGTTAGAAATGATACAGAAAAAAATATTCATAGTTGGAGTGATAGTTCTAGTTACAGTAATGTTGATCCTTTAGTGGGTGTCAGGGACATTCGGAATTTGATCTCTGATGACACCTTTTTAGTTAGCGAGAGTAATAGGGATATTTATTCCATCTATTTTGATATTCAAAATCTCATTTTTGAGATTGACAACGATCCCTCGTTCCTGAGTGAACTAGAGAGTTCTTTTTTTTCTTATTGGAATTTGATTTCTCTTTGGAATACTCACATTAATAGTTGCATTTACTCTTATCTTCGTTCTCAAATCTGTATTGAGGCGCCCGTTTTAAGTGGTAGTGACAATTCCTGCGAGAGCTACATTTATAGTTACATTTGGGGTGAAAGTGAAAATAGTAATGAGGGGGGCAGCTCCAATATAAGAACTTTCGAGAATACTATTGATTTCAATATAACAGAAAATTCTACTAATTCCGATACCGATACCCATTTCGATACCGATTTCGACCCGAATTCGGATTTCTACCCCAATTCCGATATCGATTTCGATACAGAAAAGTCGACTCATTCCGATACCGATTCCGATACCGAGTCGACTCGAAAATCGAAATATGCACATTTATGGGTTCAATGCGAACATTGTTATGGATTAAATTATAAGAAATTTTTTAAGTCCAAAATGAATATTTGTGAACAATGTGGAGCTCATTTGAAAATGCATAGTTCAGATCGAATCGACCTTTTGCTTGATCCAGACACTTGGGCTCCTAGGGATGAAGACCTGCTTTCTCTAGATCCTATTGAATTTCATTCGGAGGAAGACCCTTATAAAGATCGGATTGCTTCTTATCAAAGAGAGACAGGATTATCCGAAGCTGTTCAAACGGGCACAGGTCAACTAAATGGTATTCCCATAGCAATTGGAATTATGGATTTTCAGTTTATGGGGGGTAGTATGGGATCCGTAGTCGGCGAGAGAATCACCCGTTTGATCGAGTATGCTACCAATAACTGTTTACCTCTTATTCTAGTGTGTGCTTCCGGAGGGGCACGTATGCAAGAAGGGAGTTTGAGCTTGATGCAAATGGCTAAAATATCTTCTGCTTTATATCATTATCAATCAAATAAAAAGTTATTCTATGTATCTATCCTTACATCTCCCACTACGGGTGGTGTGACGGCTAGCTTTGGGATGCTGGGGGATATCATTATTGCAGAACCTGATGCCTACATCGCATTCGCAGGTAAACGAGTAATTGAACAAACATTGAATATTGAAGTACCTGAAGGTTCACAAACGGCTGAATATTTATTCGATAAGGGCTTATTCGATCCAATTGTACCACGCAATCCTTTAAAGGGTGTTTTGAGTGAGTTATTGAATTTTCACGGTTTTGTTGATTCTCAAGTAAAAAAAAAAAATCCTTTGAATTCAAAAGTAAAAAAAAACAAATCCGTTGAATTCAAAAGTAAAAAAAAAGAATTCAAAAGTAAAAAAAAAGAATTCAAAAGTAAAAAAAAAGAATTCAAAAGTAAAAAAAAAAATCCTTTGAATTCAAAAGTAAAAAAAAAAAAAATGATCAAGTAATTAATATTCATAATTAATATTCATTTCGGTGGCGCCCTAAGTGAAATTTTTTTTATTTGTAGTGAATAAATAGTTAGTTTATCTGAATCAAAGTCAAAATAAAAAAAAATGTATTTTTGGTGAAAGAAGATTCAATTGTAGAAAGAATCGTGCGGACAATTTTTTTTATATCGATATTCCTGATTAGTAATCAGGAACTCCCTAGGAACAAGATAAAAAAAAAAATGCATCCTTATGCAATGCGCAATTCCAATTAGTCAAATAAATAGAATTTTCTTTTTCCTTTCTTGTATAGAAAAGAAAGATACTCTTTCTACTATAATCTCCCGAGAAATCTTTAGTTTGACTAAGAATTCACGTTGTTGGATTGAATCCTAATGAATCTTTCGGGAACTTGTTTGTAAGAAATAGAAAACCAAAACGGAAAGAAAAATGAGAATTCAAATTTGACGACAAGAATGGATTATCCTAGATCTATTTTTGTATTTCATGTAGAAAGATGAAAATGAATAAGTCTCATTTATTTAATTATACACTCCTTGCACTTATTTATTATATATATACTCACTTAGATATACTTAGTATAATTATATACGAATTATAATTATTATACGATATCTTTATAACAATAACAGGTACAAATATTCCACCGAGGTACCCCATTCTATGACAGACTTCCCCTCTATTTTTGTGCCTTTAGTGGGCCTAGTATTTCCGGCAATTGCAATGGCTTCTTTATCTCTTCATGTTGAAAACAACAAGATTGTTTAGATCCAACGGGCCCGAACCTGATCTATTCTTTTCAATTAAGACTTCGATATAGATAATACGGATATCTCTTTAATATAGTAGGGTAATGCGGCTTCTTGCGAACAGAAACGAAGGAGCTCTTTTGTATGGCTAAATATATGATATGGATAAATGAGTTATGTCTATTTTCATCGGAATCGGGGCGGATAGCTGAAATATAAAGTCAATCTATCTATATGTAGATATATCCATAGGAGATCATAGAAATTGGATGTTATTATTTTAGCCCTAACCAATTCGATGAATTACTTCGCAAGGGTTCCATCAGAATGGCGCTAGTTGATGAGAGTTACTTCGGAACCAAAAAAAGAAAAGTCAAATCCATTTGGACTTTTTTCTAAATTCCAATAAAATGCAACTGGATCTAGTATGATTTGGCGATCAGAACATATATGGATAGAACTTATAGTGGGGTCTCGAAAAATAAGTAATTTCTGCTGGGCCTTTATCCTTTTTTTAGGTTCATTAGGATTCGTATTGGTTGGAACTTCCAGTTATCTCGGTAAGAATTTGATATCTTTAGTTTCGTCTCAGCAAATCCATTTTTTTCCACAGGGGATCGTGATGTCTTTCTACGGAATCGCGGGTCTCTTTATTAGTTCTTATTTGTGGTGCACAATTTCTTGGAATGTGGGTAGTGGCTATGATCGATTCGATCGAAAAGAAGGAATAGTGTGTATTTTTCGTTGGGGATTCCCGGGAAAAAATCGTCGGATCTTCCTACGATTCCGTATGAAAGATATTCAATCCATCAGAATAGAAGTTAAAGAGGGTATTTATGCGCGTCGTGTCCTTTATATGGAAATAAAAGGGCAGGGGGCCATTCCCTTGACGCGTAGTGATGATAATTTGACTCCGCGAGAAATTGAGCAAAAAGCCGCCGAATTGGCCTATTTCTTGCGCGTACCAATTGAAGTTTTTTGAAATTGACTTGACTTGAACTGCAGAATAAACTCTTTCTCCGCAGTAGGGAAACAATTCAAGAATTCTCTTTTTTGCTATAGCATAGCTTAAAGTCTTTTTTTCAAAACGTGCATTCGAGCTAAAGTAGACATATGCGGAACAGCGAGAAAATAAAACGAAACTTTTGTTGTTCGAAAATCATTAAAAAACAAGTAACAAATCGAACTAATGGATTTATCTAGCATATCAAAGCATTTCGGAATAAAGAATTGAGCTTTTTATTTTCAATAGGAATTCATTGATACGTTAGATACAGATAGATCTTGTAAATTCTCTCTCTTTTTTTTTTTCTTTCTTTTGTCTTTTTTGTCTTTCTTTTGTCTTTTTTAATGATGAAAGGGTTGGATCTCTTATAACGAGAACATTTATGTATTGTTTTTCCACTCATTATTCTTGAGAAATCTCTTTCCATTTTTCCTGGATTATTACTGTGGGTAACCAACGCATTTTTTTTCGAAATGCAATTTTTTCTATTTTGATAGAAAGGGGATTCCTTTGGCTGGAAATCAAAATAATATTCATTAATGGACGTGGTTCTTTCTGGGATTCATTGAAAAAGCTTCGAATTTGATCCATTGAGGTATCTGGAAACAAGATTTTTTGAATTCTTTTTGCATTCGAAGTGGGCTCTTATTCTATTTCTGTATTCTTTCTAGATTCAAGTACTAACCGCCGAATTACAAATAAAAGTGGGGAATAGATTCAAAGGCTCGCGGCCTTGTAATAGAACTTATGGTTGATAGAAATAGAAAAAGATTAGATCGCAGAGATTCGTCGAAGGGGGTGGGTTCATTAACAATTCAAATTCACAGATGAAAAAATGGCAAAAAAAAAAAAAGAATTTCTTCCGCTTCTATATCTTACATCTATAGTCTTTTTTCCCTGGTGGATCTCCCTCTTCTTTAATAAAGGTCTTGAATCTTGGGTTACTAATTGGTGGAATACTATGCAATCGGAAACTTTTTTGACTGATATGCAAGAAAAGAGTATTCTAGACAAATTCATAGAATTAGAAGAACTCTTACTCTTGGACGAAATGATAAACGAATACCCGGAAACACATCTACAAACACTTCGTATAGGAATCCATAAAGAAATGGTCCGCTTGATCAAGATGCGCAATGAGGATCATATCCATACAATTTTGCACTTATCGACAAATATAATCTGTTTCATTATTTTCCGCGGTTATTCTATTCTGGGTAATAAAGAACTTCTCATTCTTAACTCTTGGATGCAAGAATTCCTATATAACTTAAGTGACACAATAAAAGCTTTTTCTATTCTTTTATTAACTGATTTATGTATCGGATTCCACTCGCCCCATGGTTGGGAACTGATGATTGCTTATGTCTACAAAGATTTTGGATTTGCTCAGAACGATCAAATTATATCTGGTCTTGTTTCCACTTTTCCAGTCATTCTAGATACAATTTTTAAATATTGGATTTTTTGTTATTTAAATCGTGTATCACCATCACTTGTAGTGATTTATCATTCAATGAATGACTGATAATATTTTACATAAGCAAAACGTTTCAAGACGTACTTACCCTTTCGACCCGGACGAGGATTTCTCTTACTCCATCCAATATTCCAGTAAAACGATTTCAGTAAATAGTAGAATTGCAGAATTGTGGATAGGGACTATACAAGCAACCCACCTAATTTTATTGTAGAAATTTTCGGGATCAATGATTGGACCATGCAAATGAAAAATACCTTTTCTTGGATAAAGAAAGAGATTACTCGATCTATTTCCCTATCAATGATGATATATATCATAACTCGGACATCCATTTCAAACGCATATCCCATTTTTGCACAACAGGGTTATGAAAATCCACGAGAAGCGACTGGACGTATTGTATGTGCCAATTGCCATTTAGCTAATAAGCCCGTGGATATTGAGGTTCCACAAGCGGTACTGCCGGATACTGTATTTGAAGCAGTTGTTCGAATTCCTTATGATAGGCAAGTAAAACAAGTTCTTGCTAATGGTAAAAAAGGGGGTTTGAATGTGGGCGCTGTTCTTATTTTACCCGAGGGGTTTGAATTAGCCCCCCCCGATCGTATTTCCCCCGAGATGAAAGAAAGGATAGGCAACCCGTCTTTTCAGAGCTATCGCCCCACTAAAAAAAATATTCTTGTTATAGGTCCCGTTCCCGGCCAGAAATATAGTGAAATAACCTTTCCTATTCTTTCTCCGGACCCCGCTACTAATAAAGATGTTCACTTCTTAAAATACCCCATATATGTCGGCGGGAATAGAGGGAGGGGACAGATTTATCCCGACGGGAGCAAGAGTAACAATACAGTTTATAATGCTACAGCCGCTGGGATAGTAAGTAAAATAATACGAAAAGAAAAGGGGGGGTATGAGATAACCATAACAGATGCCTCGGATGGGCGTCAAGTGGTTGATATTATCCCCTCAGGACCAGAACTTCTTGTTTCAGAGGGCGAATCTATCAAACTTGATCAGCCATTAACAAGTAATCCTAATGTGGGTGGTTTTGGCCAAGGGGATGCAGAAGTAGTACTTCAAGATCCATTACGTGTCCAAGGCCTTTTGTTCTTCTTGGCATCTGTTATTTTGGCACAAATCTTTTTGGTTCTTAAGAAGAAACAGTTTGAGAAGGTTCAATTGTCTGAAATGAATTTCTAGGTTCGCAGATTTATCAGCATTAAGTTCGTAAAAAGAATCAAACTCTTGTTGGCAGTTATCTTATGTATGACCAAAAAAATTATGAGAAACTTTCTTATTCTTTTTATTCTTTTTCTACCCGGTGCCGGCAATTAGTTGTACCGCATTTCTAGTCATAGTAGATTGTGAAGAAGACCATTTGACTTTCTTTATCCCTTCTTTTTTTTTTCAAGCCAAATCGGAGCTGCACGACTATGTCATTATTCTCAGATTGAAATGCCATAGAATGTATCAAAAGTTTTCTATTCTAAGAAAACCAAACCGAAAATTCCACACGATACTAACCATAAGATAAGTAAGGGGAGACATTCAAGTAAAGCATTATTCGTCTTCTTAGTCTTTGACACAAGAAAGGAACTTTACCCATTCCTTTCTTGTGTCGACATAATACTGGTTTTGATCCTCAAAAAGGACTATACTGGTCTTACCGATCACTGTTCTTTGGTTCCGCTTTTTACAGGTTTCTCAGAACCTTTTTTCGATATAAATATTTAT